AGAAATAAAATGACATCCATAACATCTATGTCAGCTTTTTTATCTGAATTCATTCAAATCTACTCGCTTTCTAGATGATCCCTCTAGAGGAGGAGAATTATATCAACTCTGTCTAGTTTCTTCGTTCCCTATTTCTACTCACAGGATCCTGAGGAAAAGAATTTGGTTTCCACCGAGCGGAAACAATATGCCGATGGTTCTAGTAAACCAAAACCACCGTTTTCTAGCTAAAAGCTTCAATCTCCCTTTTACAACACAAAAATTGAAGATCTAGTTACGATTGGAAATAAACTTTTGTATCTTTATCCATGTATCCTTGACTCATACTCATTCAATTGGAAGAGTTGATCCAATGCAAAAAAATTATGCTTCACGATTCCATAATCCAATTTTATCTTTATTCAATTTATAATTGACCTTTGGATACAAATCGTGAGAATGTATATTCTTCCTCAAATATGCCATTGAGAGGTAAAGGATTAAACCTTTTTAAGAAATAAAGTTTTGATTCGGAATATGAAAAAACCGAAAGACCCCTTAACTATTTAAGTTGTTAATAGAACGAATCACACTTTTACCACTAAACTATACCCGCTACAATTTATATATTGTATATAAATGGAGGAACATTTGTCGAACAAAGAGATGAGATACAATCAAGATAGCATCAGAATCATGAAAATGCTAGTGTTTACGTGTATTTTGCCCCCCGGAAACTTGATAAAAAAAAAATAGGCGAATAGCAAAAAGCTTATCTTATTTAAATAAGATAAAAAGTTATAATTATAATTATACTTTTCGTTTGCTGGGAAGTCATTACTGAGAGTCCCGGTCCGAAGGAGTCATTGAAGCCGGATCATCCAAATGATCAATTCTGTATACACAGTTCTTTTCGACTTTCCTTTAAACTGTCAGATCTTATGAATTTAGGTCAATTGATCTCAAGTGTTCAAATAAAGCTTGTTCTTTTAATTGAACAAGTACAAGTAAATGATCTATTTATAATTGATTATAAATTATAAATAATCAATATGAAAAATATGTATGTTTATATAGTTGAGGTTATTTTTTATTTAATATATGTATGTGTATGTGTTTTTTTAGTCCACTTTTTTCAGTAAGTAAATTTTTATTTATAAAAGAATAAAAAAAAGAACATTAACATTAAGAAGAAAATATAAAATATTTATTATTAATAATAAGAAATGATGAAACTTCCATCATAGGAATGGGGATGGAAATTGCCCTTGTTGCTTCTTTAATAACAAGTATTTATGATTTGATATCAAATCATAATTGAATTGGTTGATCCATGAATGATTGATTCATTGAAACTAAAAATAAGTAATGGCCCGGCCAGTACTCCAGTACTTAAATTGGGCCGGGGGAATAAATCTTTTGTACAAAATAAAATCAATAAGGCATTTTTTCTATTGGTGATATCTCTTTCGAATCATTATATAAATTGAATTGCGGATCAAATTTGTAAATATCTTTAAATATTTTAATATATATTTATTTAATTTATTTATATATATAATTATAGAATTTATATAATATAGTATAGAAATAATATAGTATAGAATTTATATAATTAATTCTCTTTTTTTTATATTGGTTATATGTTATTTTTCTATCCTTCTAATAAGGAAAGAAAACTGGGGTTTTTTTTATCAATCTTTACTTCAACTTCACGTGTCACATCACATAAAAAATTTTTCAAATTGGAATTTGGAGAGATGGCTGAGTGGACTAAAGCGTCGGATTGCTAATCCGTTGTACGAATTATTTGTACCGAGGGTTCGAATCCCTCTCTCTCCGCTCTATCTAATCACTTGAAACTTTTCAATTCGAAAAAATATCAATCAATCCCTTATATTTTATCATCAAAAAAATAAGAAAAAAGAAAGGAAAAACAAAAAAGATCTTATGGTTATTCCTCACGTCCAGGATTGCGCCCTGGATCATTAGATAAGAATCCAAAAATGAAGAGAGAAACAAAGAATATCACTACTGTATAAACGAAGAGTTTGAGAGTAAGCATTACACAATCTCCAAGATTTTTTTTTATGGGAATGGATTACCTAATTTTTTTGGACCACATATGCTATTTTAACATGACACCTCACAATCACAATAAAAAAAAATTTTTCACTAATTTATTTGTAATAAGATTCTGAGTCCTTCGTTATAAAAATTTTCTTGTTACCCCCACAATTACAATTAGGTATTGTGGAAGACCTAATAAAGTCTTTGTTCACTGGAAGGTCAGAGTTAGAACAAGGAAATAAATGGATTCAAATTAATTACTATGGTTATTCAATATCAAAAATTTCTATTTTTTGAATCGAGGGTTCATAATGTAAGACTATCCAATCCTATTAATTTTTTTGATCAAAAAAATCATGAATTTAGGAAAGTATTAAAGATTTCAGCGAAAACTTACAGCGGCTTGCCAAACAAAGGCTAAGAGAAAAAAGAATAAAGGTATGATGGGCATAACGTCTACGATTGGATTGAAAAAGGCATAAGCCTCGGGCAATTTGGCGAAGAAAAAACTACTTGAATAAAGGGCATAATTAAGACAGATACAGATTAAACTAAAGATATTAAGCATAAAAAAAAATTGGTTCTTGTAGATTAGATAATTTGATTTTGATTGAGTTACTTTATATAATATAAGGTAAAAATAAAAAGGGGCAGGTCAAAAAAATCCCCTTTTTCTATTCTTAAACGAGAATACAAGGAATTATACTTTCATACAATATTTTAATTTCATTTTATGTAATGATCAATAAATTTTTGATTATTCTATATCGACATGTGTCATGTCGAATCCTAGCAACAAGATTTTCCGTATGTATCTTATTTAGGTTGGGCTGGAATTGACGAATAACCAAAACTAATAATAGTCTTTATAAGTGTCGAATAGAAATCTAAATGGGGCGTGGCCAAGCGGTAAGGCAACGGGTTTTGGTCCCGTTACTCGGAGGTTCGAATCCTTCCGTCCCAGATCGTTTCAATCAGAAACGACAAATGGAATCACATTGTATCCGACAGTAAACATAAAATTGTTAAAGAAAAAGAAAATCTTTATAAATATAAATATAAATGAACGAACAAGTCTATATATTATGTATTGTTATTGTCCTATTTTAGTAAAAATCATTCGGTTAAGTGAAAAAGAATCCGAAATTCCTTAAATATCCATAATTACTTATGGATTACTTACGGGAAAAATATTGTATATGATAGATACGAAAAAATAAGAATAAGAGGAGTATGATTTTCTCTTTTCAGATGAAAGAATAACGACCTTAATCTTACCTTACACGATACCTTTTCTATTCCATGCCCATGAAAGCCAATAAACTTTATTCCCAATCTATCTATGTTTTAAATTAAACAATTTATAATTCAATTGAACATGATGAAAATTTGTACCTCTTTAGTGAATGAGATATCTGCTAAAAATTTGGAGTTATTCATTGTGAGTGCGTCGACTTGTTGATTGAATTAGAGATCAAATTAAGTCATGAACGAAAATATGTTTTCCGGCTATAACCCGAAGTCGGAGATTCTTTAAACTATTTTTACGGAATTTTTCATGATATGAATCTTTGGTACTCAAAAGAAGTGTGATAAATCGATATTGTCGAGAAACTTCCGACCTTTCCAGGTCATTGGAATAGCTTATTTAGTTAAAATGATTTTGTTCCGGGATTTGGAATACCTTAAATACCTTTAAGGTCCTTCTTTTTCTTTTGAGGTTTATAGCTTATTTGGTCGAGAAAGATGGGCCTCCATCATTTCATGATTGGTCGTCCCGAACAATCTATTAAAGATATAAATAAGTCTTAAGTAAACTCGTTTATTCGTCTTTTTTTTTTTATTAATTTATATGATATGGGGTTCCAAAATTGTTTTTGAGCCCTCTCCAGAAAATACTTATCTATCCATAGATAGATAGAAAATATGGACTATACTATTACTATTACTATTACTATTACTATTACTATTACTATTACTATATAGTAATAATACTATTATAGTATAGTATAGTATTATGTACCGGTATATACCGTTCGACCCAATGACTATTCATCATTCTATATTGAATCAATTTCATATTATATTGGTTCGAAATGAAATTAGAGAAATGTTATGGTAAAACTTCGTTTGAAACGATGTGGTAGAAAGCAACGTGCGACTTGAAGGACATGATCGGCTGTGGATTCTGACATCCACCATTTTCTATAAGAATGAAGATGCCCTCAGCTCGACATAGTTTGTTCTATTCCACTAGGAACCTAATTTGTGTTAGGTACTAATTTAAATAGTACATGATGAAGCTCGAGCAGAAAAAGTAAAAGTATTGATTCATTTATCGGGGAGAAGAATCTAGGGTTAGTGACAATTAATAAGTTGGACCAACTTTGTAAGTATATCCTCAATATAGAAATCGAAAGGGTAAAATTAAAACAAGTAAAAAACGCAAAAGGTATGTTGCTGCCGTTTTGAAAGGAATAAGGATCACCGAAGTCATGTCTAAACCCAATGATTTCACAAAGCAAAGATAAAGGATTCCGGAACAAGGAAACACTATTTTCAATTGTCTCAACAATTGTATCAGAATCAGAATGAAGAATCAAAAAAGATTCGAGACGAGATAAACAAAGGAGGTTAGAGACAGCTCAATAAATGTCTAAGGAGTTCCCCTCGAACTCTTTCAGAATTACTCAACTTGAGTTATGAGTACGACTGAGATTTACTTTTTCTGTAAGGAATAAGAAAACCACTTAAATCATATTTTAATTTATGATTTTATAGATCCATGGGCCAATTATATACTTAAATATAGAGAAATTAGAATCATTTTTCTCGAGCCGTATGAGGAGAAAACCTCCTATACGTTTCTAGGGGGGGTGAATTGTTTATCTACATCTATCCCGATGAGCCATCTATCGAATCGTTGCAATTGATGTTCGATCCCGAAGAGACGGAAGAGATCTTCGAAAAGTGGGTTTTTACGATCCGATAAAGAATCAAACTTATTTAAACGTTCCTGTTATTCTATATTTCCTTGAAAAGGGCGCTCAACCTACAGTAACTGTTCATGATATTTTAAGGAAGGCAGAATTCTTTAAAGAAGGAACTTCGAGTTAATTATGAATTTTCATTAAAAATTTTCAAATTTCAATAAAAATAAAGTAAAAAAAAAAGATAGAGGGTAACTAGCCTCTATCTTTGTGTAATTATTTCCCCGGAATTTACCGACAAAGGCGGGATACATTTTTCTTATGATATCTCTATTGATTGAATGAGCTCGAGATTTTTTCTCTATCCCTTCCTTATTTTTCCATTCAAATTTCTTATTTCTCTTCTTATTTCTCTTATGCTAATCCAACGCAAGGCTTTTTTTTTAGAAAAAAAAAAATAATGGATTTTCTCAATATTCCATTCATATTGACAATGTTGTATTGAACCACTATAATTCGATCGTAGATAAAGAAATCCGTTTATCCCTACCCCATATTGGTTCTTTCCTTCACTTAAATCAAATGAGGGAGGGTTTTGCTGGATTTATTGTAATACAAGACATATTTTCTTAACAACAAAAAAACATACACAACGGATCAAGAGAAAAATGGGTGTCAATTTGAAAATCTATATCGGATTGGGAATCTATTGTTTTTTAATCCGATCCGCTCATTTTTATATTTTTATGTTTATTACAATTACAAATTGATCAACAAATCTTTCTTTTACATTTCGATTTGTTGCTAGTTCAATGTTTTGATTTTGACGGAGTTCTCCGCAGTACAATCCAATTAAATTTTTGCATTTCGATCGTATCTACACTAACACTAATATATATATATATATATATATATTATATATTTTGATATATTTTTTATTTTCCGGGTTGCTAACTCAATGGTAGAGTACTCGGCTTTTAAGTGCGACTATGATCTTTTACACATTTGGATGAAGCAACGAATTCGTCCAGACTATTGGTAGAGTCTATAAGACCACGACTGATCCTGAAAGGTAATGAAGGAAAAAACAGCATGTCGTAATAAGATATAAATTTATTTATTAATCTATTTTTTTTTTTATTCAAATAGAACTTTGAATTTATCCTTACTAGATCGTTACAAAATCAAAATATTGTGTTGATTTTTTTAAAGGGACAAAAGAAATTCACATTTACAATTTGGTCTAATGAATAAATGGATAGAGTCCTATGGCTCCAATTCTGGTAAAACAAAAAGCAACGAGCTTATGTTCTTAATTTGAATGATTACCCAATCTAATTAGACGTTAAAATAGATTAGTGCCTGATGCGGGAAAGGGTTCTCCTATGAGTGGACCATTGATTCTTTTTTTTTTTTAATCCTAACTATTCTCAATTATGAATTGGAGACAGATGTGTAGAAGAAAGAGTATACTGATAAAGAGAATCTAATTTATTCCAAAATCAAAAGAGCGACCGGGTTGCAAAAATAAAGGATCTTGGACCCTCTGTTTATTATAATATAATAAACATAAACCAATTCCAATTGGAGATAAAAAGATAGGAAAGAGATCTGTTGATTGGACTCCCCGTCTCGGGGTATATCTTTTGATTTATACTGAGTAGATAGTATACTATCTATTATAGTATATACATAATCTATACCCTGTTCTGACCATATTATATTGCACTATGTATCATTTGATAACCCAAGACACGCCCCCCTGTCTCCGTTTTAAATAGAGAAATTGAAATGGAAGAATTACAAGGATATTTAGAAAAAGATGGATCTCGGCAACAAAACTTCCTATATCCACTTATATTTCAAGAGTATATTTACACACTTGCTCATGATCATGGGTTAAATAGTTCGATTTTTTACGAACCCATGGAAATTGTGGGTTTAGGTTATGACAATAAATCCAGTTCCGTACTTGTGAAACGTTTAATTACTCGAATGTATCAACAGAATTCATTGATTTATTCAATGAATGACTTTAACCAAAATCGATTCGTTGGGCATAACAATTCTTTTTATTCGAATTTTTATTCTCAAATGGTATCAGAAGGTTTTGCAGTCATTGTGGAAATTCCATTCTCGCTTCGATTAGTACCTTCCTCCGAAGAAATACCCAAATCTCAGAATTTACGATCTATTCATTCAATATTTCCCTTTCTAGAGGACAAATTGTCGCATTTAAATTATGTCTTAGATATACTAATACCCTATCCTATTCATCTAGAAATCTTAGTGAAAATCCTTCAATGCTGGATCCAAGATGTTCCCTCTTTGCATTTTTTTCGATTCTTTCTCCATGAATTTCATAATTGGAATAATTTTATTACTCCGACTAAATCTATTTCCGTTTTTTCAAAAGAAAATAAAAGACTATTCCGGATCCTGTATAATTCTTATGTATCTGAATATGAATTTGTATTCGTTTTTCTTCGTAAACAATCCTATTATTTACGATCAACATCTT